TATAAAGTCAGCTAAAAAAAGCTAGTGGGTTCATACCCCAAAAATGATTATTTCCTTTATAAATTAATTTAATAAATTTAATTTTATTTTGAATTTTAGGAATATCAATTATTATAAGATTTTCTACTAATTCATGATTTTCCTTTTGAATTTCTATAGAAATTAATATAATAGTTTTTATTCCCTTAATAAATTCTAAAAATTTTTTGTCGTGCAATAGAATAATTAATTATTTTATTATTCAATCTTTATCTTCTTCCATATTCTTAATTTCTTCAATTCTTTATTTTACATTTTTTTCAAAAATTTTTATAGTAATTATTATTTTAACTATTTTAATTAAAATAGCCTCAGCCCCCTTTCATATTTGATTCCCACAAATTAGAGAAAATATTACAATAAAATCCTTTTTTTTATTATCCACTTTTCAAAAAATAATCCCTCTTCAAATCCTTTCTAATTTTAACAATCAAATATTAACTTTTTTTATTATTATATCAGCAATTGTTGGCACTTTAGGGGGATTTAACCAAACATCTCTTCGAAAAATTCTTGCTTTTTCTTCTATTTCTCATTTAAGATGAATAATAACATTAATTTTATTAAATCAATATTATTGAATTCTGTATTTCTTATTATACTCAATAATTATTTTAAAAATTGTAATTTATTTAAAAAGTAATTTTATCAATAAAATTAATAACATCAATACAAAAATAATAACAAATCCTAATAAATTCCAATTGTTTTCTACCTTTCTTTCTTTAGCAGGCTTACCTCCATTTTTAGGATTTTTTATAAAAATATTAAGAATTTTAATTATTATTAATAAAATACCATATATTTTATTTATTTTAATTCCTTCATCATTAGGAAATATATATTTTTATACACGTATTATATTTCCTATGATTATATTATATAATTCCCTTATAAAAAATTTTAATAAATTTTCTTTAAAAACTTTGCTATTTTTTTTCCTTAATATTTTATCCTCCATTATAATTTTTCCTTTTGTCCAAATATTATAAGATTTTAAGTTAAAAAAACTATATACCTTCAAAGTATAAATTAAATTTTATTTAAATCTTAGAGTTTTCTTCTTTAAATTTGCAATTTAATATTTTTTTATTATAAAATATAAGATTTTTATAATAAAATTTGGTAAAAGAATTTTAATTCATAAATAAATTTACAATTTATCACCTTAACATCAGCCATTTTACCGCGATGACTTTTTTCCACAAATCATAAAGACATTGGAACAATATATTTAATTTTTGGAAGATGATCAACTATAGTCGGAATATCTATAAGAATTCTTATTCGAACTGAACTTGGTCAACCTGGATCACTTATTGGCAATGATCAAATTTATAATGTTATTGTTACTGCTCACGCCTTTATTATAATTTTCTTTATAGTAATACCTGTTATAATTGGAGGATTTGGAAATTGATTAGTCCCCTTAATATTAGGAGCTCCTGATATAGCATTCCCTCGAATAAACAATTTAAGATTTTGATTACTTCCACCTTCTATTTTTCTTCTTTTAAATTCATCTCTTGTTGAAAGCGGTGCTGGAACAGGTTGAACCGTTTACCCTCCTCTTTCTGCAAATATTGCACATTCTGGAGCATCAGTTGACATAGCTATTTTTTCTCTTCATTTAGCTGGTATTTCATCAATTTTAGGAGCAATTAATTTTATTACTACAATTATTAATATACGATCAAACGCTTTAACTTTAGAACGAATACCATTATTTGTTTGATCAGTCTTAATTACTGCCATTCTTCTTCTTTTATCTTTACCAGTATTAGCAGGTGCTATTACTATACTTTTAACAGATCGAAATTTCAATACATCCTTTTTTGACCCAAGAGGAGGTGGTGATCCTATTCTTTATCAACATTTATTTTGATTTTTTGGTCATCCAGAAGTATACATTTTAATTTTACCAGGATTTGGTATAATTTCCCATATTATTTGTTTTCATACTGGAAAAAAAGAACCTTTTGGAAATTTAGGAATAATTTATGCTATATTAGCTATTGGATTCTTAGGTTTTATTGTATGAGCCCACCATATATTTACAGTAGGAATAGACGTTGATACCCGAGCATATTTTACAGCAGCCACTATAATTATTGCTGTTCCTACAGGAATTAAAATTTTTAGATGATTAGCAACCCTTCATGGTTCTAACATTGAATTTAATTCATCAGTTTTATGAACTTTAGGATTTTTATTTTTATTTACTTTAGGGGGATTAACAGGTATTATTTTATCAAATTCATCAATTGATATTATTCTTCATGATACTTATTATGTTGTAGCTCATTTTCATTATGTTTTATCAATAGGAGCTGTATTTGCAATTATAGGGTCAATTACCCACTGATTCCCACTATTTTTTGGATTAAATATAAACTCATTATGATTAAAAATTCAATTTTATACAATATTTATTGGAGTCAATTTAACTTTTTTCCCTCAACATTTTTTAGGACTTAGAGGAATACCTCGACGATATTCTGACTACCCAGATTTTTTTACCAAATGAAACATAATTTCTTCATTAGGAAGAATAGTTTCAGCAATTAGAGTAATTTTTTTTATTATTATTTTATGGGAAAGAATTATTTGTAAACGAATTATTATAATTTCTCAATATTCTAATTCTTCACAAGAATGACAAATTAATTTCCCCCCCTCAGAACACACCTTTAATCAAAATAATATTTTAATTAAAAACTAATGATAACATGATCAAACATTATATTTTCTGATAGTAATTCTCCAATTATAGAACAAATAATTTTTTTTCATGACCATTCAATACTAATCATTATAATAATTACAATTGTTACTTTTTATATAATTTCAAATATTTTATTAAATTCTTTTACTTCCCGATTTTTAATGGAAGGTCAAGAAATTGAAACCGTTTGAACAATTATTCCAGCCATTACTTTAATTTTTATTGCATTCCCTTCTTTACGTTTGCTATATTTACTAGACGAATCATTTTCTTCATCTATTACAATTAAAGTTATTGGCCATCAATGATATTGATCATATGAATATTCAGATTTTAATATTGATTTTGATTCTTTTATAATTCCATCACAAGAAATAACTCCTAATACTTTCCGCCTTCTTGAAGTCGACAATCGACTTGTTATTCCTTTTAACATAAATATCAAATATATAATTACATCAGCTGATGTTATTCACTCTTGAACAATTCCTTCTCAAGGAATAAAAATGGATGCTGTTCCAGGACGACTTAATCAATTATCATCTCTTTCAAATCGACCCGGATTATTTTTTGGCCAATGTTCCGAAATTTGTGGAGCAAACCATAGATTTATACCTATTACTTTAGAAGTCACCTCTATTAATAATTTTATTAAATGATTAAAAAATTTTTCATTGAATGGCTGAAAATTTAAGCAATGGTCTCTTAAACCAATTTATAGTATTTATACTTTCAATGAAATAAACTAGTTAAATTAATAACATTAAAATGTCATTTTAAAATTACAATAAGTGTTTATTAATTCCACAATTATTTCCCATAAATTGAATATTTATAACTCTTTTTTTTTTAATATTATTTATTTTTTCCTTTTGCATAACTTTCTTTTTCCCAATAATCTTTATAAAAATAAATTTTATCGAAAAAAAAAAAAATAACAAAACACTTAAATGATAATAAATCTATTTTCAATTTTTGACCCTTCTACTTCTTTTTTTTTAAGAATAAATTGAATTTCTATTTTAAGGCTAATTTTTATTCCTATTCCATTTTGAGTAGCACCATCACGTATTCAAATTTTTTGAAAAAAAATATATTATTTTATTCTAAATGAAATAAAAGCAAATTTATCAAAAAAAACATATAAATTTCTTATTACTTTAATTTCTTTATTTACAATTATTATATTATCAAACTTAATAGGCTTGATTCCATATGTATTTACTCCTTCTAGACATATTATATTTTCTATAGCTTTTGCTTTTCCTATTTGAATTACCTTAATACTTTATGGTTGAATTAACCATTTTAATAAAATAATAATTCATTTAGTTCCCATAGGATCCCCAGGAATATTAACCATTTTCATAGTTTTAATTGAAACTATTAGAAATATTATTCGACCTATTACCTTATCTGTCCGTCTTTCTGCAAATATAATCAGAGGACATTTATTAATTCACCTTTTAACATCTATTCCTTACAATTATAATCAAAGATTTATTATAATTTTCCCAATTATTATTGCATTAATATTTTTAGAAACGGCTGTAGCTTTAATTCAAAGATATGTTTTCATTACTCTTGTATCCCTTTATACTAATGAAATTTAAACTAATGATATTTCACCCTTTTCATATAGTTGACAAAAGACCTTGACCTTTAACAAGAGCTATTACAACTCTTACAATGATAATTAGAATAATTCAAATAATACATTATAAATTCTCTTTTATAACTCCATTTTCTTTAATTCTTATTTTACTTTCAATAATACAATGATGACGAGATATTTCACGTGAAGCATCATTTCAAGGTAATCATACATCAAATGTAATTTGAGGCCTAAAATTAGGCATAATTCTCTTTATTGTTTCAGAAGTTTTCTTTTTTATTTCTTTTTTTTGAGCATTTTTTCATAGAATGTTATCTCCTAATATTGAACTAGGAAGTATTTGACCCCCCCAAAATATTATTCCTTTTAACCCATTTGAAATCCCTTTATTAAATACAACCATTTTAATCTCTTCAGGAATTTCAGTCTCTTGAGCTCATCATAGACTAATAAATAAAAATTTCAATGAAACATTTAATGCACTAATAATTACAATTTTATTAGGAGTTTTATTTACTATTCTGCAGGCTTGAGAATATTCTCAAGCCCAATTTTCTATTAGTGATAGAATTTTTGGTACCACTTTTTTTGTAACAACAGGTTTTCATGGTCTTCACGTTATTATTGGGACTACATTTTTATTAGTAACATTAATTCGTATTAATTCTAACCAACTTTCATCTTCTCACCACTTCGGATTTGAAGCAGCGGCATGATACTGACATTTTGTCGATGTAGTATGATTATTTTTATTCACCTTCATATATTGATGAATTTTTTTCTATATTAGTATAAAAAATTACATATAATTTCCAATTATAAAATCTAATTAGATATAGAAATTAAAATAATTTTCATTTTCATTATCCCATTAGCTATTACAATTATTTCTATAATTCTTTCAAAAAATAAATTTATAAATAAAGAAAAACTATCCCCATTTGAGTGTGGATTTGATCCTTTTTCAATATCACGTATATCATTTTCATTAAAATTTTTTATAATTGCTATTATTTTTTTAATTTTCGATATTGAAATTATTCTTATTCTTCCTTTTCCAATCATTTTTTGTAAAAAATTAATTTATTTTGTTTCTTTTTCAATTATTATAATTATTATTATAATAGGTCTTATCTATGAATGAAATAAAGGTATACTTGAATGAATAAAATAGAAAAGTATTTAAACTAATAAAATCTAATTTGCATTTAGAAATTGGAATTTCCCTTTTCTAAATAAAATAAAGCGATATAATTGCAATCAGTTTCGACCTGAACCTAGAAGAAATTCTATTTTTTAATAGAAGCCAAAACTAGAGGCTATTCACTGTTAATGAATTTATTGTAAATACCTATTAAAATCCATTTTATTAACAAACAAAAGATTAATTAATTAGACTTCTAATCTAAAATAAATGATTATATCATTTAATCTTTTTTATAGTGTAAAAAACACATAACATTTTCATTGTTAAAATGATTTTCCTATCTAAAAAAATTTCTTCTCAAAAAAATATTTCTTTACATTTTCAGTGTAACATTTTACTTATAAACTATGAGAAAAATTAAAATATTAAAAAAATAATGATATATATTACCAACACTAATAAAATTGAATTTAAAAAATTATTTTGAAATCACTGATTTACTTGTCTACCTCTTTTCATAAAATTTAATAATAATCTTGGTCCAAATTCCTCCACTCATAATCAATCATATTCGCTATATTTTCTTATTTTTTTATAAAAAAATAAGAAAATATAACTAGTTAAAAATGATATAAATCACATATTTCTAAAAAATAAATAAATATTTCCTATAGAAAACCCCTTAATTCTATTAATATATATAATAAAAAAAATTACCACTATTAACATAATTAATAATAAATTTAATAATTTTGAAAAATTTGATAAAACAATTAACTCCTCGCAATAAAATATTAATCAACTTAATATATTTCCTATTAAAACCACTATTATTCTTAGCATATAAATTGGAAAAACTATTACTTTATCTAAATCTACTCTATAATATAATCTTATTATTACTCCCTTTCAAACAACATAATATAGTATTCGCATACAATATATTACAGTCAAACCTGTTCTAATTACAAGTAAAAACAAATAAAAAATATTATCCATTTTCATATATACATATTCTAAAATTAAATCTTTAGAATAAAACCCACCTATAAAAGGAAAACCAAATAAAGATATTCTTGCTAAACCCATACATCCTCTAATTAAAGGCCTATAAGCAAAAAAATTTCCTAAATAACGTAAATCTTGAATCCCCCCCATATTATGAATAATTAAACCAGCACATAAAAATAGTATTGATTTAAATAAAGCATGTATAAGAAGATGAAAAAAAGCAAATTCTATTTTTCCTAAAGATAAAATTATTATAATTATTCCTAATTGACTTAAAGTAGAAAAAGCAATAATCTTTTTAAAATCTATTTCTAAATTTGCCCCAATTCCTGCTATAAATAAAGTCAGTCTAGAAAAAAAAAATAACATTTCTGAAAAACAATTAATACTAAATAAAAAATTAAAACGAATTAACAAATAAATACCCGCAGTTACTAAAGTTGACGAATGCACTAACGAAGATACTGGCGTAGGAGCAGCTATAGCCGCTGGTAATCAGGATGAAAAAGGAATTTGTGCTCTTTTAGTCATTCCCGCTATTACTAACAAAATCCCACATAATAAAAATATATCATTATACAAAATTATATCATAATTGCCAAAATTTATTAAAAAAACCAAAGACAATAAAATACAAACATCTCCCACACGATTACTTATTACTGTAATTATTCCTGAATTATAAGAATCCTTACTTTGATAATAAATTACTAATAAATAAGAAACCAAGCCTAAACCATCCCACCCCAAAATAATTATAATAACATTTGGGCATAAAATTAACAATACCATAGATAATACAAACAATAAAACAATATAGCAAAAAAAAATTTTATTTTCTTCCCTACTTATATACCTATTTCTATAAATTACTACCATTGAAGAAATAAATAAAACAATTATTAAAAAAGAAATTGAAATTCAATCTATTAAAAAATAAACTTTTACTTCAACATTTATTAAAGAATATAAAATATACTCAATAATATAAACTTTATTTAAAAAAATTAATAATATAAAAAAATATCCTAATATAAATCTCAAAAATAATAATAAAAAACCTCAATTAAAAAAAATTACTTAATGAATATACATCTATAATTCCACAAATTATTATTTTACATTTAAACTAATTAAGTAAACCCAAGTTAAAAAACACTCCATTTTTAAAATCCATATAATTATTGGAAAAAAATGAAATATTATAATTATATATTCACGTATTTCAATTATTTTTATAGAAAAAAATATTCACCTTTCCCCATGTTGAGTATAACTATACATATATAAAGAATAACCAGCTCTAATAAAAGAAATTATTCCTAAAGAAAAAATTATTCAAAATCTATATTTCATTAAACAACCCATTAAAAAAATTTCTCCTAATAAATTTATACTTAAAGGAGCAGATATATTAACAACTCTTATTAAAAATCATCACAAAGACATTCTAGGAAAAATTTTTCCAATTCCTTTTAATAATATTATTCTACGCGTATAACAACGTTCATACATAAAATTTGCTAAACAAAACAATCCAGAAGAACATAAACCATGCCCAATCATTAATAATAAACTTCCATAAGAACCCCAAAATCTTATTCTTATTCTTCCTCCTAATACTACTCCCATATGACAAACAGATGAATAGGCAATTAATGCTTTTACATCAATTTGAAACAAACATATAATACCAATAAACATCCCTCCTATTAATGATAAAACAACAATAAAATTTCCTATTTCCATTAATTCTTCCATATATATATTACTAAAACGATACAAACCATAAATTCCAAGTTTTAATAAAACAGCCGCTAAAATTATAGAACCTGAAATTGGTGCCTCTACATGAGCCTTAGGTAATCATAAATGTAATAAAAACATAGGAACCTTTACTAAAAATCCAAGAATTATTAAAAAAAAAGCGTAACCTACATTATATTCTATTAATCTCATATAAAAATAATTCAATGATAAACTTCCATTTAATAACATAATAATTAAAAGAGGATATGACCCAAATAACGTATATAATAATATATATATTCCTGCTTGTAGACGCTCAGGTTGGTTTCCTCAATTAAAAATAATTATAATAATAGGAAATAAAACTCTTTCAAAAAAAAAATAAAATCTTAATAAATTTAATGAAAAAAAACATATAAATAAAAAAAATAATATTAAACTCATATATATTATAAATATTTTATTATTTCATAAATTGTCAAAAGAACTTGCTAAAATTATCAAATAAACTATTCAAATAGTTAATATTATTAAAGTAACACTTATTAAATCCCCTCCTAATATCAATCTATCATAAAAAACTCAACCTTTTAAAAAACAAAAAAAAAAAAAAAAAAAAATTATAATAACCATTATTATTATATCTAAGACTAACACTTTTTTGACTAAGCAAATTATTGTTAATAATAAAATTAAAATTTTTAACATTTTACTAAAATTATTGAAGATAACTTATCATTACCATAATAAAAATTTATAAAAACTAATATTCCTAAGCCTAATCTTGCTTCACAAACAATAATAATTAAAAAAAGAATTACTTTTACTAAAGAAAAAAATATTAATAAAAAAATTATTGTAATAAAAATACCTAAATATATATACTCAAAACATAATAAAATAATTATAACATGTCTTCGATTAACTATTATTACTAATAAACCAACTATATATATTATAAATGCAATTTCTATCATTAGTTTATTTTATAAACGTTATAATAATTTAACTATTAAAATATTGGTTTTGTAAACCAACATTGATTTATTCTTATAACTTCAGAAAAGAAAACCTCTTTGAATCCCCAAAATTCATGTACTTATTATAATACTATTTTCTGAAATTTCTTTTTTTTTGTATATTTCAATAGCATCTTTTTTTTTATTTAATCATCCAATAACTATATTAGTAATTATTATTTCAACAACTGTTATGATTTCTGTTATTACCTTAAAATTCCTAAAAATAATATGATTATCTTTAATTTTAATTTTATTAATTCTTGGTGGTATATTAATTCTTTTTCTTTACTTAATTAGATTAATTCCTAACAAAAAAATACTTTTAAAAAAAAAAATATTTATTTTATTAATATTTAGTTTTATTATTAACTTTAATTTTTCTAACCAAACTTTTATTTCTAAAACTATTTTAAATAATTTATTTTTCCCCCCATCAATAAGATGACTTTTATTTATAATAATTTATCTATTATTAACATTAATTGTAGTAATAATAATTATTGAATCTTCAAAAGCTCCAGTAAAACTCTATTCATAAACTAATGAATAAATTAAAATTAATTAACCCAATTATTAATCTTCCTACTCCATCCAATATTTCATATATATGAAACATAGGTTCATTATTAGGAATATGCCTTGGGATCCAAATTATTACAGGATTATTTTTAGCTATAAATTTCTCTAGAGATATTACTACAGCGTTTAATATAATTAGACATATTATACGTGATGTAAACAATGGATGATTAATTCGATCAATTCATGCGAATGGTGCCTCTTTATTTTTCATCATAATTTATCTTCATATCGGCCGAGGAATCTATTATTCTTCCTATTATTTTCTTAAACCTTGAACTTCAGGTTTACTTATTCTTTTCGCATTAATAGCTACAGCATTTTTAGGTTATGTTTTACCTTGAGGTCAAATATCTTTCTGAGGTGCAACAGTAATTACTAATCTTCTTACAGCAGTTCCTTATGTAGGTGCTATAATAACCCAATGAATTTGAGGGGGATTTTCTGTGGATAATAGAACATTAAATCGATTTTTTTCTCTTCATTTTTTACTACCCTTTTTAATTGCTGTTTTTGTAATAATTCATATTTTATTTCTCCATGAAAAAGGTTCTTCTAATCCTTTAGGAGTTTCTCTTAATATTGATAAAATCCCCTTCCACCCATATTTTTCCATTAAAGACTTAAATATAATTTTAATTGTTTTATTTATTTTTTCTATAATTGTCATAATTTACCCATATTCATTAACAGATTCAGAAAATTTTTCTATAGCTAATCCCTTAATTACCCCCCCTCATATTCAACCTGAATGATATTTTTTATTTGCATATGCTATTTTACGTTCAATTCCTAACAAATTAGGTGGAGTAGTAGCATTAATTTTTTCAATTCTTGTTATTATTTCTCTTCCTTTTACTATAAATAACAAATTTTCATCTCTTTATTTTTACCCATTTAAAAAAATTATATTTTGGATTTACGTTAATACTTTTATTCTCTTAACATATTTGGGAGCTTGCCCTGTAGAAATGCCATTTATTTTTATAAGACAAATTTTAACTATTATTTATTTTATATTTTTTATAATTGTTCCCTTAATTTAGATTATTTAACTATAACTTAAGTATATATTTTGAAAATATAAAAAAGAAAATTTTTCTAATAATCTTTTTTCTAAAATTGAGACAAATTAGTCTTAAAAATAAAGCCTTTAAAAAAAAGTTCAAGAAAACTATTATAATTCTAAAAGGTAAAATAACTTTTCAAGCTATTATTATTAATTTATCATAACGATAACGAACAAGAGTTCCGCGAACTACTACAAATAATATTATTATAAGCATAGCTTTAAAAAATAAAAATCCCCTTCCACCCATAAATAAATAAGACCTAACTAATCTAAAAAAAATCATGTTTCCATATTCAGCTATAAATAATATAGCAAATGCCCAAGAACCATATTCAATATTAAATCCTGATACTAATTCTGATTCCCCCTCAGACAAATCAAAAGGTGAACGATTTGTTTCGGCAAAACAAGTTACTACCCAAATAATAAATACACTTACATAACCAAATAATAAATAAAAATTTTCCTGAAAATCTAACATTTTTTTTATATCAAAACTTTCACAAAACATAATTATACTAATTAAGATTATAGCTATTCTTACTTCATAAGAAATTACCTGAGCAACACCACGATAAGCACCTAATAAAGAATACTTGGAATTTGAAGATCACCCACCCCATAAAATAACATAAACTCTTAATCTTGAAATACATAGTATAATAATTAATCCATATTCATATAAAAATTGACAATATTCTCAATAGTACAAAAATCACAAAAATATTATTAGTATTAAAGCTAATATTGGAGAAAATACATATATTAACATATTAATATATAATATAAAATTTATCTCCTTTCTAAAAAGCTTAATAGCATCTCTAAAAGGTTGAAATAAACCCCTTACTCCAACTTTATTAGGCCCTTTTCGAAGATGAACATATCCTAAAATTTTTCGCTCCATTAAAGTAAAAAAAGCTACTCTAACCAATACACACAAAATCAAAAAAATATAGCTTAAAAAAGATAACATTATTAAAGGGTAACCCATAAAGGAAGCTTAAATTCCTTGCATTTAAACTCTGCCACTTTAATAAAACATTTCTAATTGAATTTTCATCTTCAATTTCTAAAATTGATACATTATATTTTGCTAAATTAGATTTTATACTTCTATTACCTTTTATTTCTTTATTTTTTACCCTTTATAAAGAAATAAAAGGTTTGAAAATTTAATTTCATGTCTATGCGTTATCTCAACATATGTAATTGCAAATATATAAAAACTTATATTTTCCGCCGGCGGAAAATTTGTTATAGGTCTTAATAAATTGGTGTGAAGCCATAATTTCTTCTTCAAAAATTCTTTTAATTATTTACAGTAAATGTAATTATGTCTTAAATTAGACTTTTTTAGAAAGTATACTTAAAATTTTTTTAATAGATGAAATTAATATTACGTGCCCCTTATTAATAAATAAATGTAATCATACTTTAAAAAAAAGGAAATTATTAATTAGTTAATTAGTTTTTTTCTTAATCGGACACAAAGTAATAAACAAATATAAACTATTTTATTTTGATAAATATTTACTTTTTAAAATTCCTTTCGTACTAATTAAAAAAAAATATTAATAAAGATAGAAACCAACCTGGCTCACGCCGGTCTGAACTCAGATCATGTAGGAATTTAAAAGTTGAACAAACTCCTTAATTTAACTTCTTCATTAAATAAGTATCCTAATCCAACATCGAGGTCGCAATTAATTTTATCAATATGAACTTTCCAAAATTATAACGCTGTTATCCCTAGAGTATTTTATTCATTTTATCAATATTATTGGATCAAATTTATAACCAATTAATAAAAAGATACCTTTTCTTTTTCAGTCGCCCCAACTAATTTTTATAATTATATTAAATAATAAATATAAAAATAAAATTCATAGGGTCTTCTTGTCCTTTAAAATTATTTTTGCCTCTGAACATAAAAAGTTAACTTTTATTTTTATTTAAAAGACAGATTTAAATTGTTTTATCATTCTCTTAGCACTCATTTAAAGCCTTATTTCAATACCTTCGTATAGTCAAAATACCACAGCAATTAAAAAATTTTCATTGAGCAGATATTACATTTTATAAAAACAAAATGAAATGTTTTTGATAAACAGCCAATTTAATAAATTTTGCCGAATTCCTTATAAATAATTTAAAATAATTTTTATAATTTAATTACAACTTTTTATTTTAATCTTATACTAATTTTTTCATTATTTTTTTAATTTTAAATTTAATTAATTAACTTTAAAATTAACACTTCTTTTAGTTTTTATAAACTTTTTATTACAAAACAAGACAATATTATTCCTTACTTTTTAAAATAAATAAATTATAATTTAATTAAGTAAGCTTATCCCTACTTAATTTATCTATATTTTTATTTAAAAATAAAAAATTTATAGATAGACATAAAGTCTTCTTTTATTAACCAGATATCCTTATTTTTGAATAAAATTTCATTACTATTTAAATATTTTTTAATTTGTTGCAATAAATTAAATTTTTATATAAATAGTTCAAAATAATTTCGGGAAAAATAAATTTTTAATTTTTTTTAAAAAACCCTTATGCAAAAGGTACGTTTAACTACTTTTTATATTTTAACTATTTAAAATTTTTCAAAATCCTTTTCAGTCAAAAAAAAATTCTTTTCTTTCTATAATACTATTTTTTAAAAAATGTATAATAAATTTTTCTTTTAAATTTTATTTTATTAAATTTGAAATGGTTAAAAAAACTAATTTTCATTGTAAATGAAATATCATTAATGATTTCATCTCAAAAAACACTTTCCAGTATTTTTACTTTGTTACGACTTATCTCTTAAAAGAGAGCGACGGGCGATATGTGCATATTTTAGAGCTTTATTCAATAAAACATTATATTTTCTATTTACTTTTAAATCCTATTTTTTAATTTCAAAAAATTTTATAATAAAAATTAATGTAATTCACTTCATTCATAACCTTAAGTTGCACCTTGACTTAATTTTCTTTTTAATTTAAAAATTATAATAATTTATTATTCAATATAATTAATTATAGTGGTATACAAACTGAATTAACAAAGTTAAGTAAGATTCAGGGGTTTTATCCATTACAGAGCAAATTCCTCTAAAAAGCTTAAAATACCGCCAAAACTTTTTGATTTCATAAATATTATATACTTACAAAACAAAGCTTAAAATAATAGGGTATCTAATCCTAGTTTACTAATTAAATTCTTAAGATTCAATAATTAATTCTTTTAGTTTTTTAATTTCACCTATTAAAACTAATATTTTTTTTATTTTTTTTATCTTTATAAAACCAAAAAAATTAATTTGCTTGTATAACCGCGGCGGCTGGCACAAGCATCGCCAAATTTATAATTAATAACTTTTTTCATAATTTGAAAAAATCTAAAAAATTCTTCTATTTTTTAACAATTTACATTTTTTAAAACATAAAGACTATTAAAAACTCTTTTTAATTAAACCATGTTTAAATTCTTTTCCTTTTATTTCTTTATTTTTTACCCTTTATAAAGAAATAAAAGGTATGAAAATTTAATTTCATGTCTATGCGTTATCTCAACATATGTAATTGCAAATATATAAAAACTTATATTTTCCGCCGGCGGAAAATTTGTTATAGGTCTTAATAAATTGGTGTAATTCTTTTAATTATTTACAGTAAATGTAATTATGTCTTAAATTAGACTTTTTTAGAAAGTATACTTAAAATTTTTTTAATAGATGAAATTAATATTACGTGCCCCTTATTAATAAATAAATGTAATCATACTTACTTATCATAAAAATAAACCTTTAAAGAAAAAAAAATTAATTAAAAATTAATAAAATGCCTGAAAAAAGGATTATCTTGATAGGATAAATTATGTGTTTTATAACACTTTTATTAGTTTTAATAAAATTAATTATTTCCTATAAAATCAAAATTTATTGTGCTAAACACCAAAAACTATTACTTTATTAT